TTGGGGTAATGCACCAGGTGCCGTAGCTAACCGAGTAGCTCTAGAGGCATGTGTGCAAGCTCGTAATGAAGGACGTGATCTTGCTGCTGAGGGTAATGTAATTATCCGTGAGGCTAGCAAATGGAGTCCTGAACTAGCTGCCGCTTGTGAGGTATGGAAAGAGATCAAATTTGAGTTTGCAGCAATGGATACTTTGGATAAGTAAGATAACAAGTAATTATTCTCCGTTCTCTTAATTGAATTACAATTAAACTCGGCCCAATCTTTTACTAAAAGGATTGAGCCGAATACAAAGATTCTATTGCATGTATTTTGGATAAATACATATATCTCTAGATATACAAGATTTGAAATAGAAAATCTCAGACTCAAATGTTTCTATTCTTGTCTTGAATCCACAATTAAACCTATGGATCCTTAGGATTGGTATATTCTTTATATATCCTCGAGTTTCCCTGAATCAAGCGAAGTATCACAAATCTTTTGACCCATCCCGTATATTGTCTTTTTCGTTCCGTGTTGGAATAGAACCTTAATTTAGTAGTTAGTTATTAGACGAGATTTTACGAAAAAATTCTTTCTAGGAAAGAACAAATATTTTTTTTTCGATGCGAAGATATAGGAAAAACCACCTTTTATCATTATAGTTAGAATGAAAAGGGATTCCATCCTATTCATATATAGTGAAGTCTTACCCCCGGATTCCCACAAAAAGAGAATCCTTTTTCACACTTCTTAATTAGAAGTGATTGAATTTCTATGTTTAGTCTGATAGGAAATAAGATATTCAAATACAAATAAAGAATTGTGGATCGAATGACTATTCATCTATTCTATTTTTATGCAAATAGGGGGCAAGAAAACTCTATGGAAAGATGGTGGTTTAATTCGCTGGTGTTTAAGAAGGAGTTAGAACACAGGTATGGGATAAAGAAATCAATGGACAATCTTGGTCCTATTGAAAATACTAGTGAAAGTGAAGATCCGAATAGAAAAGGTAGGGCTAAAAACATTCATAGTTGGAGGGGTCGTGATAATTCTAGTTACAGTAATGTCGATCGTTTATTTGGCGTGAAAGACATTCGGAATTTCATTTCTGATGATACTTTTTTAGTTAGGGATAGTAATGGAGACAGTTATTCGATCTATTTTGATATTCAAAATCAGATTTTTGAGATTGACAAGGATCATTCTTTTCTGAGTGAACTAGAAAGTTCTTTTTCTAGTTATGGCAATTCTAGTTATATGAATAATGGATCTACGAGTGAAGATTCCTTATACAATCCTTACATGTATGATACTCACTCTAGTTCCAATAATAACATTACTAGTTGCATTGACAATTATCTTCAGTCTCAAATCTGTATTGATACGTCCATTGTAAGTGATAGTAGTGACAGTTACATTTGTAGGTGCGTTTTTGATAAACGTAGAACGGGTAGTGAAATCGGGGGGTCCAGTATACAAACCCTCGCGAAGAGTAGTGATTTAACTCTAAGAGAAAGGTCTAACGATCTCGATGCAACTCAAAAATACAAGCATTTGTGGGTTCAATGCGAAAATTGTTATGGATTAAATTATAAGAAATTTTTGAAATCAAAATTGAATATTTGTGAACAATGTGGATATCATTTGAAAATGAGTAGTTCAGAAAGAATCGAACTTTCGATCGATCCCGGTACTTGGGATCCTATGGATGAAGACATGGTCTCTCTGGATCCCATTGAATTTCATTCGGAGGAGGAGCCTTATAAAGATCGTATTGATTCTTATCAAAGAAAGACGGGATTAACTGAGGCTGTTCAAACAGGCGTAGGTCAACTAAATGGTATTCCCGTAGCAGTCGGGGTTATGGATTTTCAGTTTATGGGAGGTAGTATGGGATCCGTAGTCGGGGAGAAAATTACCCGTTTGATTGAGTACGCTACCAATCAACTTCTACCTCTTATTATAGTGTGCGCTTCGGGAGGGGCGCGCATGCAAGAAGGAAGTTTGAGCTTGATGCAAATGGCTAAAATATCGTCTGCCTTATATGATTATCAATCAAATAAAAAGTTATTTTATGTATCAATCCTTACATCTCCTACTACTGGTGGGGTAACAGCTAGTTTTGGTATGTTGGGAGATATCATTATTGCGGAACCCAATTCCTACATTGCATTTGCGGGTAAAAGAGTAATTGAACAAACATTGAATAAAACAGTACCCGAAGGTTCACAAGCGGCTGAATATTTATTCCAGAAGGGCTTATTCGACCTAATCGTACCACGTAATCCTTTAAAAAGCGTTCTGGTTGAGTTATTTAAGTTCCACGCCTTCTTTCCTTTGAATTCGAATTCAATCAAGTAGAGCGCACTAAGTGCCATTTTTTCTTTGTAGCAAACAAGTAGTTAGCTTATCGGAATCAAAGTAAATAAGAATGGATTTTTCTTTGGTGATCTAAGATCTAATTGTAGAAAGAATCAAAAGTTGCGGATAACTCTTTTTTTTTACCTAGATTCCCGATTCCTAATTAAGAAGTCTCTATCAACAAGATTAAAGCGTGAGTTCTTCCTTTCGTGAAATGTTGATTATCATATGTATCTTTTATGTAGAAAGATGAATAAGTCCATTTATTTAGTTCTACATTCCTTGGACTTATTCTATATACTCACTTAGATATATAGATACTTATATCTCTACTAAGAATTTTTAAATTGAATTAATTCATAATAATTACAATTCTTAATTATAATTAGTAGAAATAGAAAATATGATATTAAAAAAAAATAATAACAGGTACAAATAGTAAACCGAGGTACCCATTTTATGATAACTTTCCATTTTCCCTCTATTTTTGTGCCTTTAGTAGGCCTAGTATTTCCGGCACTTGCAATGGCTTCTTTATTTCTTCATGTTCAAAAAAACAAGATTGTTTAGATCTGAGGGGACCCAATCCAATCTCATCCGTTTTTTTTTTTTTGAAAGTTAGACTTGTAGCATAACACAGATATTTATTTTGGGAAATATGGTATAACATGGGATTTCCGCCGAACATAAAGGAAAAAGCTCTTATGCCTGCAGAAAATGATCTATGGGTAAATGAATTCTAGCTAGTTTCAAATAGATCAGGATCGCTGGATCTGGATGGCTAATGGTCGATCTATATGTATATCAATGTGTATATATATTGGGATCATATGAAGGGTATATTATTATTTTAGATCTAATCAATTTGATGAATTACTCCTAAAGGTTCACATCAAACTAGTGCTAGTTCACATCAAACTAGTGCTAGTTGATGAGAGTTCCTTCGAAACAAAAAAAAGTAAAGTCAAAATCATTTGGGGTATTCTCTCAATTCCAATAAAATGCAATCGGATCAAGTATGAGTTGGCGATCAGAACATATATGGATAGAACTTATAACGGGGTCTCGAAAACTAAGTAATTTTTGCTGGGCCCTTATCGTTTTGTTAGGTTCATTAGGATTCTTATTGGTTGGAACTTCCAGTTATCTTGGTAGAAATTTGATATCTTTTGTTCCGTCTCAGCAAATCCTTTTTTTTCCACAAGGGATCGTGATGTCTTTCTACGGGATCGCGGGTCTCTTTATTAGTTCCTATTTGTGGTGCACAATTTCATGGAATGTAGGTAGTGGTTATGATCGATTCGATAGAAAGGAAGGAATAGTGTGTATTTTTCGTTGGGGATTTCCTGGAAAAAATCGTCGCATATTCCTCCGATTCCGCATAAAAGATATTCAATCCGTTAGAATCGAAGTTAAAGAGGGTATTTATGCTCGTCGTGTCCTTTATATGGACATCAGAGGCCGGGGAGCTATTCCCTTGACCCGTACTGATGAGAATTTGACTCCACGAGAAATTGAACAAAAAGCCGCGGAATTGGCCTATTTCTTGCGCGTACCGATTGAAGTCTTTTGATAAAAGGAACTGGGCTGAAGAATGAATGCTTTCTCAACAGGGGGGGGGGAAATGCAAGAATCCTCTTTTTTCTATAACATAACTTAACTGAAGTTTCGTCAGAACGTTTAGTCAAGCCAAAGCCGACGTATATGGAACAACCATAAAAGAAAACTCTTTTCGTTTGTGTTCCTTACTAACGAATAATGGGTTTTCTTAATAATGATAACTGGCGCATTTCTGTCTTGTTTTGCCGCTCATTTTTGAGATCATCGCAATATCTTTGTCTCAATTATTCTATTCTTGGCTATGGGGAATCATTGGCATTTTTTCGAAATATTGGATATTTTGATACAAAAGGAGTTCTTTCGTCTCAAAATCTCAATAATATTCATTCCTTAAAGTATTTCAAAGTATTTCTTTCGGTCATTCATCGAAAGGAGACACTTGTTTGGAATTTGGTGAATTGAGATATCTGGAAACAATATTTTGGATTATTTCTTCATTCGAATTTGACGTGGAGTCTTAGTCCATTTCTGTATTCTTTCTATTCTAGATTCAAACAAAATCACAAATAAAATAGATTCATAGGTTTGATACCTTGTCTAGAACTCATGTTTGAAAGAAATATTTGATCGCATAGCATAGAGTCGACAAATGAAGTGGGGTAATTAAAAATTCACAGGTGAAAAATGGCAAAAAAGAAAGCATTCACTCCTCTTTTGTATCTTGCATCTATAGTATTTTTGCCCTGGTGGATTTCTCTCTCATTTTCTAAAAGCATGGAATCTTGGGTTACTAATTGGTCGAATACTGGTCAATCCGAAATTTTTTTGAATGATATTCAAGAAAAAAGTATTCTAGAAAAGTTCATAGAATTGGAGGAAACCCTCTTCTTGGACGAAATGATCAAGGAATACTCGGAGACACATTTGCAAAAGCTTCCTATAGGAAGCCACAAAGATACGATCCAATTAATCAAGATACACAATGAGGATCGCATCCATACGATTTTGCATTTTTCGACAAATATAATCTGTTTTGGTATTCTAAGCGGTTATTCTATTTTAGGTAATGAAGAACTTCTTATTCTTAACTCTTGGGCTCAGGAATTCCTATATAACTTAAGTGATACAGTAAAAGCTTTTTTGATTCTTTTAGTAACCGATTTATGTATCGGATTTCATTCACCCCATGGTTGGGAACTAATGATTGGTTCTGTCTACAAAGATTTTGGATTTGTTCATAATGATCAAATTATATCTGGTCTTGTTTCCACTTTTCCAGTTATTCTCGATACTATTTTAAAATATTGGATTTTCCGTTATTTAAATCGTGTATCTCCGTCACTTGTAGTTATTTATCATTCAATGAATGATTGATAAATGATCCAATTTAATCCAATTCGAATGTTTCTTAGTAGTTCTACATAAGCATTAAAAACTTTCTAGCCGGGGGATTTTTATCCTATAGTATTCCAGTAAAATGATTCCAGTAAATAGCAGAATCGTGGATAGGGAACTATACGAGGGACCTACCCAATTTATTGTAGAAATTTTCGGATCAATGATTAGACCATGCAAACTAGAAATACTTTTTCTTGGATAAAGGAACAGATTACTCGATCTATTTCCGTATCGCTCATGATATATATCATAACTCGGACATCCATTTCAATAGCATATCCCATTTTTGCGCAGCAGGGTTATGAAAATCCACGAGAAGCAACTGGGCGTATTGTATGTGCCAATTGCCATTTAGCTAATAAGCCCGTGGATATTGAGGTTCCACAAACGGTACTTCCTGATACTGTATTTGAAGCAGTTGTTCGAATTCCTTATGATAAGCAAGTAAAACAAGTTCTTGCTAATGGTAAGAAAGGGGGTTTGAATGTGGGGGCTGTTCTTATTTTACCGGAGGGGTTTGAATTAGCTCCTTCCGATCGTATTTCTCCCGAGATGAAAGAAAAGATAGGCAATTTGTCTTTTCAGAGCTATCGCCCTAATAAAAAAAATATTCTTGTGATAGGGCCTATCCCTGGTCAGAAATATAGTGAAATCGCCTTTCCTATTCTTTCCCCCGACCCCGCTACTAAGAAAGACGTTCACTTCTTAAAATATCCTATATACGTAGGTGGGAATAGGGGAAGGGGTCAGATTTATCCCGACGGAAGCAAGAGTAACAATACAGTTTATAATGCTACGGGAGCGGGTATAGTAAGTAAAATCGTACGAAAAGAAAAAGGGGGATATGAAATAACCATAACAGATCCGTCGGATGGACGCCAAGTGGTTGATATTATCCCTCCAGGACCAGAACTTCTTGTTTCAGAGGGCGAATCCATCAAATTTGATCAACCATTAACAAGTAATCCTAATGTGGGTGGGTTTGGTCAGGGAGATGCAGAAATAGTACTTCAAGATCCATTACGTGTTCAAGGTCTTTTGTTCTTCTTGGCATCTGTTATTTTGGCACAAATATTTTTGGTTCTTAAAAAGAAACAGTTCGAGAAGGTTCAATTGGCCGAAATGAATTTCTAGATTCGCAGATTTATCGACATCAGGTTCATAAAAAGAACCAAATCCTTGTTGTCGATTATGTATGATCCAAAAAAATGGAATTCTGAAAAACCTTTTATTTACTTGTTCTTTTTCTACGAGTTTCAGGGAATCCCTTGTACCGCATTCCTGGTTATAATAGGTAGATTTTTGTTTGAAGAAGACTATTTAACTTTATGACTTTACCACCTCTTTCTTTATTTTTTTTAGCCAAATTGAATTGACTATGTTACTATATGCCAGATTTCAATGTCATAAAATGGATCTCAAATAGACTAAAATTGGGATAGATATTAGCATAAGATAGATATTAGGATAAGTAAGGCACAAGTAAGCGGGTATATAGACCGAACTATAAATGCGGGGGACAAATAAGACTAGGAGGTATTATTCGTCTTCCTAGTCTTCGACACAAGAAAGGGGTGTAGAAAATTTCTTTTCTTGTGTCGGAAGAGTAATGATTTTTTATCCTGTTCGTCAAAAATTCCTAGTCTTGGTTTCGGTTTTCCAGATGTATCAGAACTTTTTTTTTCGATTTATTGCGTACAATAAAGTAGTGGACAAACCAAAAAAGATGGAATCTCATTTTATTGATTAAATAGAACTTATTCAATGAACTTATAAAAAATTTCAATTTTTCTGAGATACTAAAATAAATAGGTAAGAGTATCAAAAGTATTTGTACGATATCTAATCTACAGAAATATATATAATCTAATCTACAGAAATATATATAATCCGGGAAATTGAGTGATTCCCGCTTTCTTCTAACTTGGAAAGTACCCATAGATACTATCAAGATCAAGGAACAGGTGTTCTGAATCAATTAATGAAGTTCATTTTTCAAAAGCATCATCGGAAAAAATAGAATGGAGTTTTTTGAAACAGCAGAAAAAGAAATCCACTTTGTCATTTAGACGAAAAAAGACTCTGATTCTTAAGAACCCAACGGGCCCTTTCCCTTCGAATCATACAAACAAAGAAGGGAATCCCGTTGAGTTCCTAGGCTTTCATGTCTACAACTCAATTCATCCTATTACT